TTATAGTATTTGAATGAAATGGATTAATTTAAATTAGTAGATTGTTTGTATATCACGCATATACCTTTTTAAATTCATAAATATTTATGAATTCAGAAAAAAAGAAATAGAGCATGTTGATTATATCCAAATTCGGGGGCAACAATAATCTTAGTTTATCATGAGTAAAGACACTATTGCTGACATAATAACCTCTATACGAAATGCTGACATGAATGAAAAAAGAACAGTTCGAATACCATCTACTAACATGACTGAAAATATTGTTAAAATCCTTTTACGAGAAGGTTTTATTGAAAACGTGAGAAAACATCAGGAAAGCAATAAATATTTTTTGGTTTTAACCCTACGACATAGGAGAAATAGGAAAGGATCGTATAGAACTGTTTTAAATTTAAAACGGATCAGCCGACCCGGCCTACGAATTTATTCTAACTATCAACGAATTCCGAGAATTTTAGGCGGAATGGGGATTGTAATTCTTTCTACTTCTCGAGGGATAATGACAGACCGAGAGGCTCGAATAGAAGGAATCGGCGGGGAAATTTTGTGTTATATATGGTAATCTTTCTGATAGCCGAATTATATGCGGAACTTTCATATTTGTGAAAAAAAAAGAGTAAAGGGTAGGTTTCTAATATTATGCCTCTTTGATTAGTTGATGCTTCAAAGCCGTTTTACCTGGAATGAAAGAACAAAAACGGATTTGCGAGGGTTTAATTACTGAACTACGTCCCAACGGTATGTATGTTTCGAGTTCGTTTAGATAACGAAAATCCGATTCTGGGTTTTGCTTCGGGAAAGGTTCAACGTAATTTTATACGTATACTACCAGTAAATAGAATAAAAATTGTGGTAAGTTCTTATGATTCAACTAAAGGGCATATAATTTGTATATTCAAAAGTAAAGACTCAAATAATTAGGTGGTTTTTTGATTTCAACATTCTTTCGTAGGGATACAATTCGAAGTTAAAAATTTTAAGAAACTTATTTTCTTCCAATTAAGTAGATTCCGAATTAAGAAAAGGAGTGACAAATATGAAAATAAGGGCCTCCGTTCGTAAAATTTGTGAAAAATGTCGATTGATCCGTAGGCGGGGACGAATTATAGTAATTTGTTCCAACCCGAGACATAAACAAAGACAAGGATAATCTTTTTAAACAAAAAAGGACTCCAAAAATCTAAAGGACCTGATGTACAGATGTACAAAAAATCAGTAAAAAAAATCAGTAAAAAAAACCAGGATCTGTTTTGACATGAAATGGATATATCCATATATCTCTGACTTATATTTATGAGATGATAAAATATGGCAAAACCTATACCAAAAATTGGTTCACGTAGAAATAGACGTATTGGTTCACGTAAGAATGCGCGTAGAATACCAAAGGGAGTTATCCATGTTCAAGCAAGTTTCAACAATACCATTGTGACTGTTACAGATGTACGGGGTCGAGTAATTTCTTGGTCCTCCGCCGGTACTTGTGGATTCAAGGGTACAAGAAGAGGGACACCATTTGCCGCTCAAACCGCAGCGGGAAATGCTATTCGTACAGTGGTGGATCAAGGTATGCAACGAGCAGAAGTCATGATAAAAGGCCCGGGTCTCGGGAGAGATGCGGCATTAAGAGCTATTCGTAGAAGTGGTATACTATTAAGTTTCATACGGGATGTAACCCCTATGCCACATAATGGCTGTAGGCCCCCCAAAAAAAGACGTGTGTAAACATTGAAGAGATTTCAAGAGAAATAAATAATTCAATGATTTGATCAAATAATATTACTATGGTTCGAGAGAAAGTAACAGTATCTACTCGGACACTACAGTGGAAGTGTGTTGAATCAAGAGCAGACAGTAAGCGTCTTTATTATGGACGCTTTATTCTGGCCCCACTTATGAAAGGCCAAGCCGATACAATAGGCATCGCGATGCGAAGAGCTTTACTCGGAGAAATAGAAGGAACATGTATTACACGTGCAAGATCTGAGAAAATACCACACGAATATTCTACCATCGTAGGTATTCAAGAATCTGTACATGAAATTTTAATGAATTTGAAAGAAATTGTATTGAGAAGTAATCTGTATGGAACTCGTAATGCGTCTATTTGTGTCAAGGGTCCTGGGTATGTAACTGCTCAAGACATCATTTTACCGCCCTCTGTAGAAATCGTTGATAATACACAGCATATAGCTAACCTAACAGAACCAATTAATTTGTGTATTCAATTACAAATCGAGAGGAATCGTGGATATCGTATAAAAACGCCAAATAACTTTCAAGACGGCAGTTATCCTATAGATGCTGTATTCATGCCCGTTCGAAATGCGAATCATAGTATTCATTCTTATGTGAATGGGAATGAAAAACAAGAGATACTCTTTATCGAAATATGGACAAATGGAAGTTTAACTCCTAAAGAAGCACTTCACGAAGCCTCCCGAAATTTGATTGATTTATTTATTCCCTTTTTACATGCCGAAGAAGAAAATTTCCA